AGCAATCGACATGATATATTTGCTCACATTCCGGGCGAAGGTCATAATTCGCAGGAACATTCTATAGTCTTAATAAGAGGAGGTAGAGTGAAAGATTCGCCAGGTGTGAAATCCCATTGTATTCGAGGAGTCAAGGATTTGTTGGGAATTCCGGATCGAAGAAAAGGGAGATCAAAATATGGTGCAGAAAAACCAAAATCGATATGAATGGAAGATGCCTCTGTAACTCTTTTTTCTCCAATTTTCAGTACGAAGTTACTGGCTCTAAGAAGGCAATTGCACCTTAGCCCATGGACTGATACGGAGACTACTCTACAGGGGAAATCTCTTACTCGACTAGAGCGGATCCCGAGACTTCACCCGTTCTTTGAAACTGTCGGGCACTACATTCTATAACGAGAATCACAAGGCCGGTCAACAAGGAAGAACCTGGCAGAGTGTCCTGAGATAACAGGGCATCAGTGACAACGCCCAGTGACGAGAGTGGCGACATACGAGGATCTAACCTCGACCAACGAGAGCGTAGCTGCTCGACCTCAGACATAGGGATTCTCTCGGACCGGAACAATGGGATTCGCTCGACCGAAGGGAACGATGCGTAGCGCCATAGGGGGAACCTAGCGTAGCAGAGCCAGTCGCGACCAAGTAGATAGCTCTACGCCTCTGCCGAACGAACGAAGAGCTACCTAAGTACGGTTAAAGAAAGTGAAAATGATAGGTAAACAAAAGATAGAACAAATGCGACAGAAAGTGTCAGAGCTTCGAAAGCCTTAAATTGAGCTTGAAATTGAGTGTCCTTGAATTGAGCCTGTCGTATCCTTCCCAACCCAAGACGACAAGGCGGTAACAGAACTACGGCAACTCCGGAACGCATCATGCGGTTTGTTTCAAGGCATGGGTTATGGTCTAGGAGAACTCATGCGACTATTGGCGTTGGGGAAGCCATGCGTTAGGTAAACCAACCGCACATTGCAAGCGAAGGGGCGAAAGCTACTCGACTGTAATGTAAGTGGAGGACCTACAACGAGTTGCGGTTGCTTCGCAAGCAATACTCGACGGTATAGCGCATGCGTCTCATCGTCTTGGGAGCACTCGTAGTTGTTTGAGTCGTTGCGTTAGGGCAATACAACTACGAGAACCAGTCGTCCTAACGCTACTGTCAAACCTACTGTAGTTGTCGTTATTACCACTCGTCGGGTAGTTGTTCCGTAACACCTCGTAGACTACTAGTCGTTCCATTGTTGCACCACCCCAATGTGTGTTGCGTAGTAACTGCCTAGCTGTCTGTTACGTTGTCAAACCCTTCCGAACAACCACCTCTGACGCAGAGACTACGAGTGACGGACAACTAAACGACAACGAGTGGTTGCTTTACCGTCTTGTTCCGTCGCATGTCGTTCTTCCGTCTTTGGGAACACTAGTTGTCTTTGGTTTGGTAAGGCCGACTCGATGGTTGCGGAGCAAGGTTACCAAGGGGAACAACGAGTGGTTGCTTCGCAAGCCTATATTACGGTCTAGCGTTATCGTCGTTATGGCGCTTTGGAACACTGCTGATCGCCACCTCTTGCAAGCAACCGTCGGTCACAAATGGGAAAAATCATACGCTATCATAGGCGCTTCTAATTTCTTTGGAGATTCTAAATGCAGCATGCGCTGAAACCCGCCTAGCTACTTACTACTCTACTTAACTTAAAATAAAAAAAATTCGAATTCAAATTGGTCGAGAAAAAGAACCGCGCTAGTCGGAATTTGGGGAAAGATAGAGAGCTCTCTAGGCTCTCCTGATCAAATTGAGAGTTCGCTTTGCCAGTCCATGAATATGTCGCACCCAGCAGTTCGAGGAGTTGGCCAGATACGGATCGAAGCCCTGCCTCGAAAAAGTCAGGACTTTTAGGCAGATTCCAGTATCCGACCCATCTCTTTCTGCCGATTCCCTGGGTTGTCGGAATCTCTGGTTCGATCAGGACCAAGAGTCCCATTCATTCGTTTATGGGAGCGCCTCTCTGTTCCCATTCTCCACCGGGTCATCAAGTGATTAGCCAGCTCAATCCATTTTTCCATCCGATGATCTTCGCCCTAGGACTGACTCTGTTCGACCTGCCTTGATTGCCTAGCTAATGCTACCGTCGCAAGCAACCTCTCTCAAAGAATAGGGAGTGAACGACCCTTCTATCTAGTATCTAGATCGGTGATTCCGTTCGGCCGAGCCAGCTATCGAAAGTCTTGCAAGCAACCTCACCCTCACCTCGGAATGAGAGAGACATCAAGGACAGGAACGTAGGAAAGCCCCTTAACGGGAGATTCAGCCACGTAATCAATCCCCCAAACTGTCACTCGGGATGTCAGGATTGCAAGCAACCTACACTAAGCGAGCTAGAAGCTAAAGTGAATCTTTTTTGGCATCTTTTTCTTTGCTTTGACCGCGACTTTGTTTGGTCTTCCTCTTTCCTTCGGCCCATGTTTCAAAGCTAGCAAAAAGTTCGAGCCTTCGGGATCTCTCTTGAACGGCGGTCGGTCAGTCCTTTTCTTCTGTTGATGCTGAGACTGATGCTTTGACTGTCTCCCATATCATTATAATAAAGATCCACTACTTGCCTTGTCGACGCTAAACTCAGTACCTCGCTTCCTTCCTAGTACACCTACTAGACCCATACTCATTACGAATGTGTTCACCAGACATCTGACTTAGCAACCTTCTGCTTAGACCGGCAACGATAAGGAAGGAGATCTATGGATAATGGGATATAGAAGTCAGGTGCGACGGTCAGCTCAGTCAGAGCGGAAGCGGTCAGGCAAGGTTATCGTCAGACAATGTAGTGCAAGCGACGGGTAGCGCTTGCCATATGAAGAAGGCGACTACAATGGGAGACGAAGGCGACGTGGGCTTGCCATATAGATGTAGCGCTTGAAAGGCAATTCAGACGACGTTAGCAAGATGTAGCGCTAGCTAGGTTACGCTAGCGCTTGCCATAAAGAAGCTAGCCAGAAAGCAGGTCAGGCAGGCGAGCGATAGTACAAGCAAGCTAACACGCGGGCGAGGTTGAAGGGGTCTTGCGCAACCTTCGGATTGTCGCAAGCGCAACCTTTGACCCCTTCGTCGACAACCTCTCATTTGTTCGACTACTCGCGGGGCCTGCTGCGTTTAAAGAAGCTCCACCCGGGAAAAGAGTGGAAAGCAGCTTTGATAGATATGATAACGAAGAGGTTGCATTGAGATCTTCTATCCAAGGATCTCGATCTAGGCGAGAGGTTGCGCTTGCCATGCTGAACCAACTTTTTCCTTTCTTGACTGGTGGTGAACCCTCCTCTCTTCTTTCTGGGTCCGCCCGTACCAGCTAACTCGCTTTCCTCCTAAAGGGTCAAAAGGGCCTACCTGTGCATTTAGCTGACTCTCTATGCCCCAAGAAGAGAATTGTCCAGTTATGGCGAGGAATAGGTCTCTATCCAGATGATAGATTGAAGAAGAAAGCGATGTGTGCCCTACCTTTCCTCGAAAGGTGCTTGCAACGGGCTTTTATGAATTTCATTTGCGAAGTAGAGCCCAGCCCATTTAAGGTGGGGAGCCTAAAGAAGTGGGTAGGTTCCAATTTCCTCTAAACGAGAGTCACCCGAAGATGAGGGCGTTCGTTCATACTTCAGTTCAAAGCGCCAACAGGATTGGCTACGACAAACGTAAACCATTTCTTACTTCCAAACAAAGTTTTAACGTTATCTAATCAAATCCCAAATCTACCCGAAGACTTTTTGGTGGAGTTTTTCATTGTCGGCCTGAAACTCATGTTGTACAGCCAAGTGGAAAAACACCGAAGCACACAAATTATCGTAAATAAAGAAAAAGGGTTTTCTAGCTATTCGTGGATGGGTTCGGAAGAATTTCATTTTTTTTTCTTTTGGTTCCATACGTACTGGAGTTCTAACATTTGAATTTCTCTTACATTCTTGATTTCATTGACATGTCCGATATAATCTTAAATTATACCATCCAATTACTTTCCGGATTAGCCTTACCTGTGGCTCTCCAAATCTTAGCCAGCTGGCGAGTCGCCCGGCTACGCAATTTAACAATCCACAACTATGCGGAGAAAGTGGATGAGTCAGTTGCAAATACCATAAAGGAGCAGCTGAGCGAAAGGGTCATAACGCCGCTGTTTACCGATAATAATGTGGTCTTGCCGCCCGGAAAGAATGCCTATGACGTCATACCTTAGTGCCGGGGGACAACGTGCAATTGCTTGCGGCGATGTATCACGATCTTTGTTGGCTAGGCGTTGAAAGTAATACGTACCTACTATTACTAGAAACTCTCACTTTCTTGTGATGTGTAGATTCTTTGACTTTTTTCTCTTCTTTCTTTTTTGTCGATCCAAATGCCCAAAGAGTCCCATGCCTTTCTTGGTCGGACCAAGCCAACTGGCGATTTCCGACAAGTCTTTCCTAATTTTTAGAGCAAGAAGCGGAACTACAGGGATGAAATGAAAAGTGTTTCTTACGATTACGCCCAACAGCCCACTTGAGCAATTTTCCATTCTCCCATTGATTCCTATGAAGATAGGAAACTTGTATTTCTCATTCACAAATTCCTCTTTGTTTATGCTGCTAACTCTAAGTTTGGTCCTACTTCTGATTCATTTTGTTACTAAAAAAGGAGGAGGAAACTTAGTACCAAATGCTTGGCAATCCTTGGTAGAGCTTATTTATGATTTCGTGCTGAACCTGGTAAACGAACAAATAGGGGGTCTTTCCGGAAATGTGAAACAAAAGTTTTTCCCTTGCATCTTGGTCACTTTTACTTTTTTGTTATTTTGTAATCTTCAGGGTATGATACCTTATAGCTTCACAGTTACAAGTCATTTTCTCATTACTTTAGGTCTCTCATTTTCTCTTTTTATTGGCATTACTATAGTGGGATTTCAAAGAAATGGGCTTCATTTTTTAAGCTTCTTATTACCCGCAGGAGTCCCACTGCCGTTAGCACCCTTTTTAGTACTCCTTGAGCTAATTTCTTATTGTTTTCGCGCATTAAGCTTAGGAATACGTTTATTTGCTAATATGATGGCCGGTCATAGTTTAGTAAAGATTTTAAGTGGGTTCGCTTGGACTATGCTATGTATGAATGATATTTTGTTTTTTATAGGGGATCTTGGTCCTTTATTTATAGTTCTTGCATTAACAGGTCTGGAATTAGGTGTAGCTATATTACAAGCTTATGTTTTTACGATCTTAATCTGTATTTACTTGAATGATGCTATAAATCTCCATTAAAGTGGTTATTTATTTATAATTGAACAAAAGCGAGGAGGCGAAGCCGCTTTACCGAATTGTAGAGGTGAAGGAACGAGAACTTCCCCCGAATCGACAAAAAGATTCCGAGCACGTCTGGTCAAAGTATATCTTGTCTTTACCACGAGCCATTTTCCGGCTAACAAGAATTGAAGTTTTGCACATATCCGCGGGTTCTTCCATTTTATTTCTTCCTCATAGACGAAAGAAGTAAGGTGATATACTATATTTATCCGCTTATTGGAACTCCTTCTAATGACCTATGCATTCTGTTATCATTTCCAGTTGTTCGATCCATTGTGATTTGGTTCCTTGGTGTGGAGAGATCTCTGCCATAAAAGAAAAGAGAGAGCTCGTAGGCCTTATTCTGCAGATCAAAGAGTTAACCTATATGCATGTTGACTGGCCTAAAAAGGCCTGGAAATGGCCATAGGAAGAACACATTCATTTGGCAGTGGGGCTAAAGAGATAGAGAGAATCGGTCTTGAGAGATCTTTTATCTTCTTTCTTTTGGGATCATTCCGACTTCCTTAGTCACTCAGAGAGAGCAGCCTATTGAGTCAATTTCCCATTGGGGTTGGTTTAAGGAAAGATCGGGGAAGTTGCGAGTTTTTCACTATCCCGAATGCTTTGCTTCGTCCCGCACATGATTGGTGTATCTTTCTTTTAAAGCGTATACCTTTGGATGGGGCTTCGATCAAGAAAGATGGTCTCTAAGATAGTGGCTCGTGTATCTGTTCCAAAGTCCATTAGGGGAGGCCATGTCTTTTGATAAAAGAATATCAGGTTCTCACTCCATAATGGGATAAGGTTTCATTCCACTAGTCCAATGCCTGGCCTTTTGCTTTCCTCTCTTCCGAATTATTCAATTTGAAAAATTTCTTTCGGATGGACTGTCCCCGAAAACGGTTTTCTGAAACAGAAAGTGATCCGCTATCCTTACTCCCTTGCTATTTCCGCCGAGAAGTGACGTTATCAAGCCGTCTTCGCCTATACCCGACCAACGAATCGTTCGTGACACGTACTCCCTGGCGACGTGAATCTCTTTCAAATAATTGTAAGGTACCGGCGAGCCCTTCCTTACGTGGCTTACCACGAATGAACTTCTACACAACGACCGACAAACCAATGGCATATGCGGTATGCGGGTGTCAGGTTTAGGTCTAGATGGAGGTTACAGTTCCGGTTATGGTTCGAGTGGAAAAGCACGTATCTTGATGCGTGTACCGTACTGCTATCCAAACGAAGATGAATTACCTACCGACCCTGTTCCTTCTCTGTGTTGGGCTATATTACTCTATCGATAATCGATAGAGTAACTTGATATGCGAGATGCCCTTACCTTGACATGGCAGGTACAAGATCCTTTCCAACCAGGCTGCTCTATCAAAGGACTATCTCAAAAGCCGGAGAGAATGATTGAATTGAAGCCATGTCTCCCGAGAGAAAATGAACGATCGACTGCTAAAGATCTTGACTAAAGCATTGATAGCTTTGCAGAGGAGAAAACCTTTGATTCTTCCCGAAGGTCTTCCTTGCATGCTGAAGTGAACAGGGGCGGTACCAACTACGACTAGAAAGCGGTCACTCCTGTCAATGAATACCATTCATAGTTGTCTATGTTAGTAACATAGCCATAACGACTTTGTTTTACTGCTCGAGGTGGTGATAGCTTTTATATATTTACTTAATTAGTTAGTGCTCTTCCTATTTGTTTTCTCGGCTTTCTTCTGCCGAACCGAACGAAGACAGTTTCTCTCCCCTCTGTACCTATTGCGCTGATATCTTCTCTTTCACTCTCTTTCTTCATTCAGGAAAGGTGAAGATTGAATCGGGAACAGAAAACGAAGGAGGAACAGACTTGTCCTTTGGTCGAGTTTGCTTCACTTCCCGCGACAGCTAAAAAGGGGCATTTAGGACAACTATTTTAATGAGCACAACCCAGCTCGGGACAGTTAAGACAAGACGGTTGCCTCTCCGGTAAAGGGTCAAGAAAGAAGGCCCAGGCCTACGATTGGAAAGCTAAAGCCTTCCCTTAGAAAGCGCAGGATTGAGATGAGACTTCGGAGGATGCCCATGGAACTTGACTTCTTTGATTCTTCTTTCGTGGAGGCGAAGATGCAATCTGAGATGTAAGGCGTGCAACAGCCCGAGCTTCTGAGATAATAGCGTTCACAGCGGAGGAGAAAGACTCATCCTCTGGCAAAAGCTTGACTTTATTACCGCCTATTTATTATTATATACATATTGCCTGTGCCAGTTTGAGCCTGCCACTCGTACTGAACTAACCAAAGAAGCAAGAGATACTGAAAGTGATTGACTTCTTGCCTTAGCTTCCATAAAAGTAAACAACTAATCCTTTCCTCTTGAATTCTGAATTCACTCCATAGCTTTAAAAGAAAACCTTTTCTCTTTCGTTGTTACAGCCCCTCCCTAATCTCTTTAACAAAGCTCGTTACTAAATAAAGAAAGCCCATAGATCGAAACTTCTAACAGGTGAACCTATCTCCGGATTCCTTGACTAACTGAGCTTGAAGCGAGTTTAGTACTAATCAGTACTAGTAAATAGAGTGCTACTACAGGAGAGAGGGAAGTCATGAATACTTCAATCGCTTAACCCGGAGGGTATCATTCCAGTTTGACTTATATGCCTAAAAGAAAGGCGCTATTCTCGATAGTTCTTCGTGCTTCAGTTCCCTGTCCCTGATTGAACAGAGCTTCTTGCTACATAGAAATGCCCTACAAGCCCTACAAGACAGAGTAATGGGAAATGTTAATGCGAACTCAAAGAATGGAGAGGGGAGATCTTGAACGGAAGCACAAGAACAAGCAAGGGCTTACCTTAGAAGCTCTTTTTCAGTTTCCTTTTCACTAAAAAGAAAGGGCCTTCTAGCGATAGAGACTAAGAAGGGAACTTACCAATACTAAAGGCGGATCGATCAGGCTGAAGCTATTGTAGCATCTCAAGCTTATCTTTCTTTTGCACCCACCTACCCTGTACTGCCGAACCTACAGTTATAATATTATATAATAACTAATAAACCGATTCAAGTGATTGAAACACAGGACCCTTTTCCACAGTTACAGGACCGTTGCGACAGTTGTTGATACCGAAAAAGTTTCCCTCAGACATCTCGACCGGGAAGTAGCATATCTTTCAATAAAGAAATTCGGAAAAGAAAAAAAGGGGTATTCGCCCTAATTGAATAAAAGCTATCTTGAATAAAAGAAGGGAACCTTATTCGTGGACAGATGAGCGTTTGCGACCGTTTACAAGAGTGAATACCGAAACAGACAATTCCAGATGCCCTCAGACAGATCCGCTATCGCCTCTTGGCTTTGCTTTAATAGATTCTATTCGACTGGAAGGAACGTTATACGACTTTTTTACTTTGCAAGAGTAGTTTCATCGGTGGAAGGGAGGGAGAAGGTTGTTCGACTGAAGCCCGACCTCTATGATCTGAAATGAGTGCGGAAATGTCCCTTTAAGAATAAGAAAAGGATCTTTACAGAAAAAGAGCTCAGAGGTTTAGTCAGCTATTGTCCTATTTTCTTTTTTCTTCTCGATGAGAGGCTTCCCCAACAGCACTGGTTTGTCAACCTCCATGGTCTTTCCCAATCCAATCTTTTTCTATTACTGACACCTGGAGCCAGCTTAAATTGCTAAAGCAACTCCCGAACCTAATTCCTAAGGTCACATACCTGTCGCATAAAAAGAAAATGCATAAATGCATATATAGTTGGAATCTCCAATAGGGCAGGCATGAATATGAAAAGGTTGACTTTCCAGCTGGGACATCATCCACAGCTAGATCTTCCTTTAGTTTAGGAAGTAGATCGAAAGGGCAAAGAGAGCCACCCGGTCATCATGGATAAAACTACCACTCTTTCAATTGGCGTCTAACCATCTTCTTCTCACTAGGGCCGGGGTTGATCTTTCTAATCAATCAGAAAATGAACCGGTGGATTGATTGACTTCTGGCTACGAGACCTCTTCACCGGAACCTTTCGTTACGGGTTCATAAAGGAAAGGACCTTGCCCCCTTCGACTTTTTCTTTCATCGATTGACTGACTCAAAGGCAAAACCGACATTCAAGGATTGAAGATGTATCCGATCCCAGGTGCTTCTTCTTTTTCATATTGAATCTTTTTGTAGAGTAGGCGAGAGAGCCTTTCACAGACAAGTGACATACCTTAGAAAAGAAAGGAGAGACCCTATAGAGGTATCCGTGATAGTTTGTGGTCTTTCTTCCAAAAAGAATATCCACTTAGTAGTAGTCGCTTGGAGAGGTAGAGATGAATGCTTGTTCGTTTCCCCTTTCGTTCTGACAGTACATACCCTCTCATGTAACAAGAAGTCTTTCCTCTTAAGCAAGGGCATTCCTAAACTTGCTTTCTCTCCCTTCTTGTCTTAGTATATATTATAGTCTAGCTTGAACTTGAAGAGAGAGGGATCCATTTAAAGGAATTCGTGCTGATTGCCTAACTTCGGGTACCTTGACTATCGAGAAATGAAGTTCCCCAGGAGCAAACTAAGCCAAGATCGTCAGTTCCTTTCACTACCAGCCGCTGAAGGAGCTGCTCTAGCTTAAGCTTAAGTCGATCCTTACAACATAGAATAGCCGAACGAATTAGCCATAGAGCTCATCCCCGATTAAATAGTTGATGATTTCTTGATGGTTGACTGCTATATCTTAATTAGAGAATCGACTGGTCACTCATGCTTGAAAGAAAAAGAAGTTGTGATGCCTGTTAGAGGAAGGCTAGAAGAGAGTAGCTCATGCCCGGCAAAGTCCGATCGTAGAATAGAAAAGTATGTTTCCCAGGAGTGGTTCAAGCCTATGTGACCAAAGCTGGAAAGAAATGAATATTCTTCACCGAGAAAGGTAGCGAAGTCACCTCTATTCTCGATTTATATTGCGACAGAGGGAGGCGCTAGTAATAGAGTCAAAATCACGATTAGAGTCAGTCCGGATAAAAGGAAGAATCCGCAGCTAGTCTTGGGATCAAGGCTTCTTTCCTTTACTGAAGAAGGAATAGCGAGACCGCTGGCCTGGCCTTTCCTAAAACTGTGAAAGCTTAGGAGGATTTCGATAACCATTCTGCACCCTCTCACGTTAGTTTTTAGCTATTGCGGACATGTGTCTGTCAAGCCCCGGACTCTGATACTACAGCCGCACTAAACGAATGTATCCGTCGACGTATCCACTAAGGATCCTAGCCTTATACCTAACCTTAGTGGGGAGCAATGGGCTTTGACTTACAAACTGACTTACTAAGAAATTACTGACTTATCATAGTTGATCTTTGAAGGTCTTATTATTGGGTATCTAATATGACTGCTATCTTTAGTATGGGAATAGGACTCCGTTCTGGTCAACGCCCAGTGTCTGGGTTTGGTCCAGGTGAAGGTATCCCGAATACGGTCGTCAGCTCATCCCTAGTTATAGATAGAGCACTCGGTCTGTCTCTTTGACTGTGCTGCTTCGAATGATCGGGTTTCAACGGCTTCCCTAGCTGTGCTGATCTATCTGGCAGTTCACTACGCGCCGAATGATTCTTTGTTATTTCCTCTCTCTCTCTCCTCTCGGTCTGCCTGAAAAGAGTTCCCGGGACAGTCAGAACAAGATGATGATTTTCGGTTTCATCAGACGGGATCAAAGATTTCGAAATTCGCCGATCATAGGTAAGCGGGTCAAGCAAGGGTTGGTCGAGCTGACTTTCGTTTCCTCTATCCAACGGGAGGAAAAGAAGCTGTACATATCGAGTCTTCGCTGGATTTTTCACTAATGTCTTTGTAGTAGTATCTTCTTTTCTAGTCGATATTTCTTCAATCATCTGCGGTGGACTCGGAATGCTCCCGTCAAGATGCCCGAGCTGTCGTTGACTCCGAATGATGGGAATTGCCGCCCGAAGAAAGTGGCTCCCTTGACAGTGAGTGACCATTTACGAAAAGTTCAGAGAGGCCATGACTGATTGCGCAGATAGCAAGCATAGAACAGAACGCAGAAAACGGGAAAGACGCAATTTGAAAATGAAGCGAAATCCGAGCTTTCCGCTCTGATTCAGGGGGAGAAGGAAAGGAAAGGACGAGATAGCCAAATAGACGAGGAAAGGTTCCGGGAGAAGGGGGATTAAGCAAGTCTTCTTTGATCCTGCTTATTAATAAGTTTTCCCGCGAAGGCTGCCCCACTATGGCAGTGGTGTGCTTAGGGTGAAATGCCACTCCTGAGCTAGCGGGTTCTCCCCTTGAGGCGCAGCTATCGGAAAGGGAAGCAAGTAAGCCTAAGCCCTATCGTATCAGTGAGTCAGGCATAAAGCTAGGGGTAAGTGGCCCAGGAAGCCTGCTCGTACAACCTTGAGTAATCTGTCTATCTCAACTAGTGAAAGAAGTTACTTGCCTACTCAACTAGGTGCTACTGAAAGAAGTTACTTGCCTACTCAACTAGGTGCTACTCCTACTCCACAGAAGATTTGCTAGAATTAAACATGGAGACACTCTTCCTTTCTCTTCTCTCTGCTTCGGGTAAACTCACTTTCTTTAGTCTCTATCCTTCTACTAGCTAGAAAAGCCTGACTTCACGGGTACTAAGATTAACTGCTTTTCTCCTCTTGCCACAGCTTGACTACCCCTTTACTACTTGAACTATCAAGCCTTCATCGTATCGTTTAGCAGGAAAGTAAGACAGGCCAGGCTCCTTAAGCATAGTTGAAAAGAAATGGTAAGGATCTATACACCAGAGAGGAAGTACTGCACTTTATGGCAATTCTCTCGATCTCTGATAAGTCAGCTAATATAATCCTATATATAGGAAGTAGCTAAAGCATCCTTACTCTCTATAGTCAGTAGCTTTCGCATCCTTTTTCTTATCTATGTTCTTACCTCAAGTTTCTTTCCTTAGGCAGGTTTCACACTAAAGTTGAGAAAAGGCATAAGTGATAGAAAAGAAGTGAAAAGAAAAAGAAGTGGCGCTATAGAGTTCGATTCCCTATAATAGAAGTGGCGGGCTTGCTTGCTATTCCCATATCAATCGATGAAAGAGAACTAGGGGGTGCTTAGAAGAAGCTAGCTTTTAGGTAACCTTTGCTTAGAGGACCGGCTATACTATACTACTAGTGACTTAGATCTTGTGAGAAAGCAGAAAATCGGGTGCCCGCAGCTACTTTAAATGTGAAAGGAGTGAAGTTAGCCTATCAGTAAGCACTCCTTCTACTCTTTAGGAATCCCCTGGAAATATAATGCTGAAGTGATGGGTAAGCTCAAGTAATCCCTACCTTCCCTAGAGAACTGAGAAGAGATAGAAGTCAGATTAGCTCTCTAAAATGAGTAGAGAAGAAAGTATAGCTTACCAGGGAGTAAAGACGGGAAAGCCTTACCTCTTACGAGATAGAAAGAACCTCAGAGAACGGAAAGAGCCAACGTCGTAAAGGCAAAGGCAGAAAAGCCTAGGTATAGGTAGCGAAAGTCGAGGTACGAGACACGAAGGAGTTAGAAAATAATAGAAGCTGTAACGGAAACAGAGTTTTAGCTGGCTCATTAGAGCAAGTGAAATATGCGTCAAATTGGCTTGGCTTCTTTGTAGGATTCTCGTCTGATTGAACAAGAGCGTATGCACCTCCTTTTCTCCTTTATTCCGGGAAATAGATAAGTAAGTGAGTGCCCCGTGTACTTTCCCTATAAAATTGAATGTACTACTTATAGAGAAGAAATCTCAGTTCGAAGGTAAGTAGCTTCCTTTTACAAGCCTGTTTTCACTTCCTTATAGAAAGTAGGCTGCTACCGAACTCATTAGCAAGCGAACGACATCGCCCTATCTCAACCAGCTCACTACTCACTAAAGTCTATGTGAGAAAGCAAGCTATTTCACTCCTGTGGGATTCAAACCCACCGCATAGGCAGCTTTCGAATAGGCCTTGATTACACCGAGTAAGGATGCGAAAGCAACTGACTAAATATATATAGTCTGGAGCTGGACACCATCTGAAGTAATAGAACTCCCAGTTGTGTTACACGAACCTTTCTTTCTCTTCTGAGTTCTCTTAGATGAGAAATGAAAAGAATTAGTCCCACACGAGGTTTGTGAATTAGTGTACGTAGTGCAATCAATGCTCTGGTTCCTAGGGCCGCACCGGCAAGAGAAATAAAGGTAGAACGGGCGGGTATAAGTACTGCTTTCGGCTGTTCGGCCTTTGCGCGAATAGCGGCATTCCTTACAGGGAATGGTCCCTTAAAGTCTAACCCACGTTCTTGGTCAATAGAGGACTCAGTTCATTTAGTAGCGAGGTTCCCGGGACGGCTTTCTGTAACACGGGTAAATTAAAATGGGAAATTTACGGATTTCGGCTGTTATGCTATTGTTTATTTGTCACATTCCATACCTTTCCAGTGTGATCTACTACATTTTGTTATTGTAGACCTTCGTTCGCGCTGACCCTTCGCTGCCTACTTTGGCCTATTGGTGAACCTCTAAAAGCTGCCCTTCTAAGTTAGCTCATCTATAAACCTCTAACGACTCTTTACTATGAAGCTCCTTCTCAGTACAATCGTGTCAGTCGATTCGCTCATGTCATGTAACTCATCTAAAACTTAGAAAACAGAAAAAGGAGACACATCATGTCATCTCGCTGAACCTACTTCGCTATTAGCAGCTAATCGCACTACGAAGAAGATGCGGAGGAATCACCGAAGTTTAAGCTTTAAGCCGCTAAGGCGAATAGGACGAATGAAGGCGAGCAAGAAGCAGCTAACTTTACGAAGGATTCCTTTGTGCGATAGCGACGAAGAAGGTGGCAGGTCCGATAGGCGAAGAAAGTTTATAGGCGAACAAAGGCGAAGGGATTGGCATGTATACCCGCTATTCCTTGATAGTTAGTATTGGTTCATGCGGGGAAATAAATGTGCGGAGAGGAGGGTCTTTCGATCAGCGGGGCTTCTTCCTCGAGTCCTGTCATGATCGCGACGGTATCCGGACACTTCGGGGAGTCTAGTTGTCGCATGAGGAATCGAAGGGACTGGTGGGTGGGAGATGCTCCACTTGATCAAAGTAGGTGAGCCGCTACGCGTCGAACCTGCGTGCTTTAAAAATGCAGGTCTATTTCATAGATCTTAGGAGAAACTCTGCCAGTTATCGTACTTAGAGAAGTACTCGGTACGGGTATACGCCATCTAGTCAAAGTGTTAGTTGGGGGTTGGGGGTCCTTTTGGCCTGTGCCGCCGAACCGGTCAATCATAAAATGAAGGATAGAAAGTCTCCCTTGACTCAGGCAGGGAAGGAGGCGCACCCACGGGACAAAGAGTGGCACAAGAGAGGCGAGAGGGACAATGGACCTCTAATAGGGAACACCTCATATTGACCACCAGTACGAGAGGGATGGAGGCATGAACAACGTGTGAACCACCGCTATGAGGGTACGTGTGGATCGCTTCGTGTGGATCCCCGGGAGGTACGTATGGGTGCGCCTTCATGTTGACCGCCGCTACCTATACTCAGTATACTCTATAAAGGCGGAACATGGATACATCTAAGTAGTCTCCAAACTACATTCGCACTAACCCTGTCTAAACGTTCCTGAACCCTTGCAAGATCTTTTCGCTTGTTGCACCACGTAAAAGCAGGCCCCTGAAAAGTCAAATCACTCTAACCACAAGTAGACATAATATTGTTGAAAAGTAAACATCTGTTCATAGAAACCCTCCTCTCCTCCTAAGACCGAAAATC